TTGGTTTTCACAACCAAAAAACTATTCCGAAGGTTTAGAAGAAGATAAAAAAATAAGAGATTGTATCAAAAATTATGTACAAAAGAATATGAGAATATCCTCCGGCATCGAGGGAATTGCACGTATAGAGATTCAAAAAAGAATCGATCTGATCCAGGTCATAATCTATATGGGATTTCCTAAATTATTAATCGAAAATCGACCACAAGGAATCGAAGAATTACAGACGAATCTACAAAAAGAGTTTAACTGTGGAAACCGAAAACTCAATATTACTATCACAAGAATTGCAAAGCCTTATGGAAATCCTAATATTCTTGCAGAATTTATAGCCGGACAATTAAAAAATAGAGTTTCTTGTCGCAAAGCAATGAAAAAGGCTATTGAATTAACCGAACAAGCAGATACAAAAGGAATTCAAGTACAAATTGCAGGGCGCATTGATGGAAAAGAAATTGCACGCGTCGAATGGATCAGAGAAGGCAGGGTTCCCCTACAAACCATTCGGGCTAAAATTGATTATTGTGCCTATACAGTTCGAACTATCTATGGCGTATTAGGTATCAAAATTTGGATATTTATAGATGAAGAATAAAAAAACTTTCCTTGGCTTTTCTTTTTTTTACCCCCAAAATCCAACAAAAAATAAGAAACTCGTTTCTTTTTTTGATTGAAGATAAAAAAAAAGAACTTGTAATTCTTTAATTCTATAGGGTTGAATAAAAATTCGATTAAATAAATGTTTGATATAATTGCTATGCTTAGTGTGTGACTCGTTGGTTTTTTTAGAAATAAGGTAAAAAAAAAAAAAGTCTCCCTAATATGAACTAATAACTATAGAACTAAGAACCAACTCATCACTTCGCATTATCTAGATCCAACAAAGCAGTCAAGATATGATAAATTTTTCATATCATTGTAGCAACTGAAATTTGTTTTGCATAAACTAAAAAAGCAAAAAATATTATTCTAAGGTGTGAACCGGAATATAGAAAAAGATGTGGATAGAGGGGTGAGAGAAAGAGAGAAAAAAATATAAATGATATAGAATTCCAATATGTAAGGTCTATGAGTCATTTAGTTATCTCATAAAAGACAATGTAATAAAGCATCAATACTGATTCATACATAATTAAATGATAGATTATAGAACAAAAAACCAAGAGCCTTTAGCCAATAAAGACTGAGAAAATTGACTCAAGAACAAATTTCATTAAGAGCTCCGTTGTAACATTAAGACCTAACCATTAAACAAGAAGCGATGGGAACGATGGAACCTATGAATGCAGAAGATTTTATTGAAACCAAATCCTAACGATTCATTGGTCGGGATGGCGGAAGGAACCGAGAAATAATTCATCTATTCTGATCTGAGACATAATGAATTAACCTTACAACTGAAATAGATAGTAGAGTAAATATTCGCCCGCGAAAACATTATTTTTTGGATTGCTACATTTTGAATATTTTGAATCCCTTTTTCGCGAGGAGCTGGATGAGACGAAACTCTCACGTCCGGTTCTGTAGTAGAGGTGGAATTCAGAAAGAACCATCAACTATAACCCCAAAAGAACCAGATTCCGTAAACAACATAGAGGACGAATGAAGGGAATGTCTTATCGAGGTAATCATATTAGTTTCGGTAAATATGCTCTTCAAGCGCTTGAACCCGCTTGGATCACATCTAGACAAATAGAAGCGGGACGCCGGGCAATGACACGAAATGCACGCCGGGGTGGAAAAATATGGGTACGTATATTTCCCGACAAACCAGTTACAGTAAGACCCACAGAAACACGTATGGGTTCAGGTAAAGGCTCTCCAGAATATTGGGTAGCTGTTGTTAAACCAGGTCGAATACTTTATGAAATGGGTGGAGTCGCAGAAAATATAGCCAAAAAAGCCATTTCAATAGCAGCATCCAAAATGCCTATCAAAACTCAATTTCTTATTTTGGGATAAGAATGTAGAATCAAAGAAAATAAATCCTGGGAATGAAAAATGCAAGGTTTATTTTTTTTTTTTGACAAAAAATATTTCTTTTTTTTTCGCCCTTTGCATTGAAAGAACAAATAAAAAAATGATTCAACCCCAGACACGTTTGAATGTAGCAGATAATAGTGGGGCTCGAGAATTGATGTGTATTCGAATCATAGGAGCTAGTAACCGCCGATATGCTTATATTGGTGACGTTATTGTCGCTGTGATTAAAGAAGCAGTACCAAACATGCCCCTAGAAAGATCAGAAGTGGTCAGAGCTGTAATTGTACGTACCTGCAAAGAACTTAAACGCGACAATGGTATGCTAATACGATATGATGACAATGCCGCAGTTGTCATTGATCAAGAAGGAAATCCTAAAGGAACTCGCGTTTTTGGTGCGATCGCCCGGGAATTGAGACATTTAAATTTTACTAAAATAGTTTCATTGGCGCCCGAGGTATTATAATAGTCTTAAAATATAAGATGAGACTATGATATAGTTATAGTCGGATATTGGAAAGAAATAGATTCAAATTAATTTAGTAGATCGTGTTTCACGCATATACCTTTAATTTAATAATATAATTTTTTTTCATAAACAAAAAAAATTAAGTAAAAAAACATGTTGATTATATAAAAATTCGGGGGCAACAAGAATTTTAGTCCATCATGAGTAGGGACACTATTGCTGATATACTAACCTCTATACGCAATGCGGATATGGATAAAAAAAGAGTAGTTCGAATAGCATCTACTAATATCACTGAAAACATTGTTAAAATACTTTTACGAGAAGGTTTTATCGAAAATGTGAGGAAACATCGAGAAAGCGACAAATATTTTTTGGTTTCAACCCTGCGACATACAAGAAATAGAAAGGGGCCCTATAGAAATCTTTTAAATTTAAAACGGATAAGTAGACCAGGTCTACGAATCTATTCTAACTATCAAAGAATTCCTAGAATTTTGGGTGGAATGGGCGTTGTCATTCTTTCTACTTCTCATGGTATAATGACAGATCGGGAGGCTCGACTAAAAGGAATAGGCGGAGAAATTTTGTGTTATATATGGTAATCCTTCTTATATCTGCATTAGATCCGAAACTTTAGATTTGTTGTGAAAAAAAAAATGCGGAGTATATAATCTTATTCCTCCTACATTCATTACTAATTTAAGGGGGTTTTACCTGAACTGAAATATAAAGAACAAAAATAGATTCATGAGGGTTTAATTACGGAAGTGCTTCCAAATGGTATGTTCCGAGCTCTTTTAGATAATGAAGATCTTAATCTAGGTTATATTTCAGGAAAGATCCGGCATAGTTTTATACAGATACTGCCAGGAGATAGAGTCAAAATTAAAGTAAGGCATTCTGATTCAACCAGAGGGCGTATCATTTATCAACTATTCGAAGGATTCGGTGGTTTTTCTTTTTCAACTTTAACATTAGTTTCCGTGGGACTACGATTCAAAATTAAGTTTTAAGTTTAAGGAATTAAAAATATGAAAATAAGAGCTTCTGTTCGTAAAATTTGTGAAAAATGTCGACTAATTCGTAGACGGGGACGAATTATAGTAATTTGTTCCAACCCGAGACATAAACAAAGACAGGGATAGTGTAAAAAAGACTCTCTAAAAGACCCGATGTACAAATAAAAAAGATTTGTTTTGACAAGAAATGGATATATCCATATATCTATATGACTTATATTTATGAGATGATAAAATATGGCAAAAACTATACCAAAAATGGGTTCGCGTAGGAATGGACGTATTGGTTCACGTAAGAATACACGTAGAATACCAAAGGGAGTTATTCATGTTCAAGCAAGTTTCAATAATACCATTGTCACTGTTACAGATATAAGAGGTCGGGTGGTTTCTTGGTCTTCGGCCGGTACTTGTGGATTTCGGGGTACAAGAAGAGGGACACCTTTTGCTGCTCAAACGGCAGCTGGAAATGCTATTCGTACAGTAGTCGATCAAGGTATGCAACGAGCAGAAGTCATGATAAAAGGACCCGGTCTCGGAAGAGATGCAGCATTACGGGCTATTCGTCGAAGTGGTATACTATTAACTTTTGTCCGGGATGTAACTCCTATGCCACATAATGGCTGTAGACCTCCTAAAAAAAGACGCGTGTAAAAAAAAATATTAAAGAAATTTCAAGAGAAATAAATGATTCGATCAAATAATATTATATTACTATGGTTCGAGAGAAAGTAACAGTATCTACTCGGACACTACAGTGGAAGTGTGTTGAATCAAGGACAGACAGTAAGCGTCTTTATTATGGACGCTTTCTTTTGTCTCCACTTATGAAAGGTCAAGCCGACACCATAGGCATTGCGATGCGAAGAGCTTTACTTGGAGAAATAGAAGGAACATGTATCACACGCGCAAAATCTGAGAAAATACCCCACGAATATTCTACCATAGTGGGTATTCAAGAATCAGTACATGAAATTTTAATGAATTTGAAAGAAATAGTATTGAGAAGTAATTTATATGGAACTTGTGATGCGTCTATTTGTGTTAAGGGTCCTGGGTATGTAACAGCTCAAGATATAATCTCACCACCTTATGTGGAAATCGTTGATAATACACAACATATAGCTAGCTTGACAGAACCTATTGATTTTTATATTGGATTACAAATTGAGAGGAGTCGAGGATATCGTATAAAAAGTGAAACTAACTTTCAAGGCGGAAGTTATCCTATCGATGCTGTATTCATGCCTGTTCGAAATGCAAATCATAGTATTCATTCTTATGGGAATGGAAATGAAAAACAAGAGATGCTTTTTCTCGAAATATGGACAAATGGAAGTTTAACTCCTAAAGAAGCGCTTCATGAAGCGTCCCGGAATTTGATTGATTTATTTATTCCCTTTTTCCATATAGAAGAAGAAAAGTTAAATTTAGACGACAATAAACACAAGGTTACTTTACCTCTTTTTACCTTTCATGATAAATTGGTTAAACTAAAGAAAAAAAAAAAAAAAATAGCATTGAAA